ATTCGTCGTAACACTCATAACGATCAACTTTACGAAGATCCCATTGTATTCCAGAAGCTCGTAGCATTGGCCCTGATAAACCCCAATTTAGTGCTTCTTCTCCGCCAATAATGCCTACGCCTTCAACTCGTTCTAAAAAAATAGGATTCCGTGTAATAAGCTTTTGATATTCAGCAACCCCGGTTAAAAAATAATCGCAAAAATCCAAACATTTATCTATCCAGCCATGAGGTAGATCAGCAGCAACTCCTCCGATACGAAAATAATTATGCATCATGCGCATACCGGTAGCAGCTTCGAATAGGTCATATATCAATTCTCGTTCTCGAAAAATATAGAAGAAAGGGGTCTGTGCCCCAATATCCGCCATAAAAGGGCCAAGCCATAACAAATGGGAAGCGATACGACTCAACTCCAACATAATAGCTCTGATATAGCTAGCCCTTTTAGGTACTTGAATATTGCCTAGCTGTTCGGGTCCATTTACGGTTATTGCTTCTGTGAACATAGTAGCTAAATAATCCCAACGTGTTACATAAGGCAAATATTGTATAATTGTTCGATTTTCCGCAATTTTCTCCATCCCTCTATGTAAATAACCCAATATTGGTTCACAGTCAATAACATCTTCACCATCGAGAGTAACGATCAGTCGAAGAACACCATGCATTGATGGGTGGTGAGGGCCCATATTGACTATCATGAAGTCTTTTCTTGTAGTTGGTGCAATCATAAGTTTTTCCCGAGTCATTCTTCCATGCATTCTGAAAGTAAAAAGAAGTTCATCAAAATTTAAAAGACTAAGCTCAAATGGTATCACGCTTCAAATTAACGAGTTTTTATCTCTCGAATGTCTAACTCACCAATTAATTCTTTATAGCGCCCTCTATTTCTTTTTGACAAATAGGCCAGCAGTCGTTGACGTTTTCCCAAAATTTTTCGCAAACCTCTCTGAGATGAAAAGTCTTTTTTGTGCAATTCCAAATGTGAAGTAAGTCTCCTTATCTTAGTGGTGAAACTGAATACTTGAAATTCAACAGACCCTCTGTTTTCTTCGTTTTCTTTTTGAGAAATGACCGAAATGAATGAATTTTTTACCATAAAAAAATTTCCCCTTCCCTTTTTACAGATATGGATTTTACTGATCAGTAATAATAATGCCATTAATTTGAATGTGGTATATACATGAATGTGGTATATACAATAATCTAATCCAAATTTCTTTATGAACTCCTAATTTTCTGAATTCAAATCAATCAATCCAATTTCAAATTGAATTTAGATAGGAATAGAAAAAGATTAGTACATTTTCGCATCGAAGAATTTAGACCTAAAATGAATAAGGTTCTGTTGATTCATTTCGAGACCTAATTGAGATACTATTCATTTCATATTGGATACTAGAATGAAATGTGAGACAAGACATGTGATCTGTGTATTTGTTTGCTTTCATATACCCTATATTATATATAGGGTATAGGATATATAGAAAAAGTGTATTATCAACAAATTTTCAATCGCGGATACAGATGTATCCTTAACATACTGAAACGACTGCCATTATTGGTATCAAACCAATAACGATTCATACAAGCTAAATCTTCTAATCGATAATTAGGCCAAAGAAAGAGCTTTAATTTCATTAATTGTAATTGATTTTTCTCTCTATCAAGAGAGTTATTGTCATGTGAAACTTGGCTGCTGTTTTTTACGTTCTTTCCGTTCCAAAATACTGGATTTCTATCTATATAATTTCTATTTTTTGAATTGAAACAAATTAGAATTCTCAATTTTCTACGACGTCTAAACGATAAAATATTTTCAGGAACAAGTAAATCAAAATGATTTTGGTCTCTATTTCCAGTTATTCTTTGATGTGATGAAATAGTTTCATCAAAATTATTCTTAGAAACATATCTTCGCTCTTGGTATTTTTGATTAGTTTGATGCTTACTCTTATGAACCAACGAAATACCTATGGTTTGATACATAATAAATTGCCCATCTTTTTTTCCGGACAGACGAATGGGTTCTAGAATCAATACTCCCTTCTTCATCAATTCTGAAAGAGTTAAATTCTTCTGAATCAGCATTATATCCAAACTCATTTCTCTCTTTTGGATCGAGGATATAGTAATTTTTCTTGGATCTATCAGTCTAAGTAGGAGACAATATACCTTGATATTATTGATCATTCTTTGATTCAAAGTCTCATCCCATCTCAATTGAAAAAGCAAATAGCGTTTCAGGAAGAAATCTAGTTCTGCTTCCGTGTTGCTTTTATATTGTTTTTTCTTTTTCCCTTTTTGCATGTCCGATCTTGTATAATTTTCTTCAATATCTTTTTGTTGTGAGAGAACAGATCTCCGATCTCCTCGGCTTGTGGGTTCTTTTTCTTCTTGATTTTGATGCTTTTTATTCGATACTACTAAAAAACTTCCTTTTTCTTTTTCATTGATCTTTTTATTTTCACTACTATTTAAATTTAAAAGAAGTAATTTGCTTGGTATAAACCAAGGTTTCGTTTTATATGCCCTATAAAGTAACACAAATTCTGGGAAGAACCAAAGTTCCAGATTCGATATGGGATGCTTTGGCATTTTTTCATTCATTCCCATCCAATCAAAAAATCCTTTGTGGGAGTTTGGTGGATTGATTTCTGGAATCATAAGATAAAAAAGATCTTTTTTAGAAATTATTTGAGAATTATTAGTACGAATTTGAGTATTTTGATTCCTGTTAGTATTGATTATGATCCACGTCTCAATATCGACTTTTTGTCGAAGATAAAAATTGAAAATTTTCCAATCAAAATATTTTCTATCGGGTGGTTTTTCCATATATAGAATATTGACGTTTCCTAGATCATTTTTAATAGGGATGTTCCTCAGCATATCAAAAAGTGTTTCTTTAGGCGTGTTATAAGAAATCTCTTGGTTCTTATTTCCTTGAAAGGGAGATCTATAAAAAAAGCATTCCGTTTTATTTTCATAATTAAGAAATTTATATGATAAAAGATCATATCTATAGTATTTTAAAAAATTATCTTTTTGATTAGATAATGAATATACTTCAAATTGTTTTTTGGAATCAATTAATTGGTCTTTTTCATATGAAGGCCGTTTGCTTAAATTTTTCTTTTTAGCTATACGATGCTGATGAACTGTATTTCGCCATTTTTCTGGTATTAATCTAGACCATCTGATCTGAGATAAATGGTATTGATAACGGCCTCTTAGCCAGTTTTTCCATTGATTCATTTCATAACTTGGATGTTTCTTATCTGCTAATTTCAAATGAACTATTCCTTGTGTTTCAAAAGAATCCTTTATTTTAGGCTTAAGAAAAAAAGGGATTCTTTGGTATTGAACAACAGATCTTAACGAGCTACTAACTTGGATTTGTGATAATTTGTAAAATACATATGCTTGTGACACGTAGGATAAGTCATAAAAAATATGTGAATTTTTAATGTTACTAATATTATCAAGTGGTTTTTTTATAGTCGAAATAAACGGAATTGGAGTTTTTTTTTTTTTATTAATTCTTTCTTGTTTTCTTTCATTATTGTAAATGGATTTATCAATAATTTTTTTCGTTAATTCAAGAAAAAGTTCTGTATTTATTCTGGGAATATTAATGATAGATAAAAAAATATCTGTGTATATTTTTTCAATGAAAAATTTAAAAAAAGGGGGCAACTTACAGATTAATCGAGCATTTCTTCTTTTTAATATTTGCCATTTTTCGAATCTTTTAGCATTATAACTTGTTTTGTTAGGACTAAGATTATTTATTTTTGGAGTTACTTTTTTTTTCTCTTTTGTGATTCTTTCTATTTGATTTTGAATTGTAGTTGTTCTATCAGTCAGATCCTTCATTTTTTTTTCTGTCAATGAAGAATTTGTCCAACTCGGAGATGCAATTTGACTAAATGATTCGTGAATTATCTGATTGCTTATTATGGAATCTTTTTCTTCTTTAATTTTGCTCGATTCATATACTTCTACTTCTCTTAATCTAAATAATAGAATTGGATTTACTTTTGAAAGTTCTTTTATTATTTTTTTTATAAAAATAACACTTTTGATAATCCATTTTTTTGTTTCTTTTGAAACTTTTCGAAGTAATTTTGTTTTTCCTTTGAAAACTGTTAGAACTCGAAAATAGTTCTTTTTCCATTTTCCAATTTTTTTTTCGAATTCCTTTAAAATGGGTTTAAAAAAGGAAGGTCGTTTTCGGGGCGAACCAAAGGGAAGTTCGGTTTCCATTCCCCAAACTGTTAAAAAACAAAAATCATCTTTTTCTTTTTCCTTTTTCATTAGATCTTTCTGAGAGGATCGTAATTTTGATTTGTGCCAGGGTTTCAGACAGAAAGGAAATAAGATTTTTATCTGAATACCGTCCGTCAACCAATTTTTTGGAAATTCTGTTTCGGATAATGGAACACCGTTATAGGTACATTTAAGATGGATCTCTTTATTCCATTCCTGTAAATCCTCAGACCATTCAGGAAGTTGCAATAGGAATATACGTCCGATATTTTTCGCAATTATGAATGAAGGTAATAGAATATATTTTCTAAAAATAGATTGAGTTAGTAACATGCAACCTCTTATTACTTGCGCAAATGGAATGCTATCCCAGGCCTCTGCTATCTCTATTCGCGCTTTTTCCTTTCTTTTGTTCTTCTCTTTTTTTTCTTCTCTTTTTGTTTGTTCTTTTGTATACTCTACAATTTTGAATGCTTCTCTCCCCCCCCCCCAATTTCTAAAAATTAGTTTAATCAACCCGGAGATATCAAAAGAAAAAAAAGGGGATTTTTGTAGTCTCTCCAAAAAAAGAGGGGAATGCACATTTGCTTGAAACAATTCTAAAATAACTATTTTACGCCTTTGAGCTCGCATAGAACCTTTGATTATACCGCGCCGAAAGTCTGATTGTTGTGAATAGCGTATCAAAGCCACTTCGTCTATTTGATCGGGCATATTAGTATCCGT